CCTGTTATCCAATAAAGGCCTAAAATTCCTAATAGTAACCCAAAATCTCCTACACGATTAGTTACAAACGCTTTCTGACACGCATTCGATGCAATAGGTCGTGTGAACCAAAAACCTATTAATAGATAAGAACACATTCCAACCAATTCCCAAAAAATATAAATTTGTATCAAATTAGAACTAGTAACTAATCCCAACATTGAAGTATTGAAAAAACTCATATAAGCAAAAAATCTCAAATAGCCTTGATCATGAGACATATAATTATCACTATAAATAAGAACCATAATTCCAACTGTAGTAATTAATAGTAACAAAATAGAAGTCAATGGGTCAATCAAGTGTCCGAATTCTAAAGAAAAATCATTAGTGATGGTCCACGACCATATATATTGATAAATAGAATTACTATTTATTTGCTGAATAAACAAATCGGTTGAAAAAATAAGCACTATACTTAACAATAAAATACTCGGAACCGCCCACCGACGACGAAGTTTTTTTGTTGCCGCCGAGAAAAGTAGAAGTCCCACTCCTAGTAACATAGGAACTGCAAGTGTAACGAAGGGTATGATCCACGAATATTGATATATATGTGCCATAACTTAATTAATGATTAATTCTTTCTTGGTTCTGATTCATCGGCTCTTATCTCTTGTTATTTTTAAATTTTATTGAACGGATTTGACAAAAAAAAAGAATAATTAATAATAATGATATTCAAAACTTAAATAGAAATTTTTCTTCATAATTATTCTGAATTTTTTTCAAAATACTTTACATATTCAAATTAAGAAGTTAGAATTGGTCAAATAATATACGACGATACTAATGAAACAAGACACTAATAAAAGAAAATTTACTCTAAAATTCGATTATTGCTGTGGATTGCAAAAATTTATATCCAGAGAATTTATATACAAAGGATAAAGAATTATATTAAAAATAGTACTTAATTTTCATTTTATAAAGATGATAAAAAAAAATTCTTTTTCCAAAATTCTTCAACATTCAATAAAAAAGTAATAATAAAAAAAAGAATTCTTTTTTTTTATTACTTTTTTCAAGTCAGAATTATTAATGATTGTATTTTATTTTGACCCAGATTTAATGCCTTCTCTTTTGTTTATAACAAATCCTATGTATGATATTGGGCGCTTTACGTTTACATAAGATAAAAGGAAAAAAATAATTAATAAAAAGGAAAAAGAGAATTAATAAAATATCTTTTACATGAAATGGTTTTTAGAAAATCATATATTTTTTAAAAATTGATTAATAATTTTGAATTTGAAAATTCAACTTCAATAAATTCAATTTCAATTAGGGAGACCCTCTCTTCGAGCTTAACCAATTCCTAGAAAAAAAAAGAAAAAAAAAAACATTTTCATGGGGATAAAAAACTAAAGTTTTTGATGTATTTTATTCTATATAAATTCTATATAGAAATTATTCTATATATAAATACAGTATGACGAAAAAAAGAAGAAATCTAACTACGAACTAATAAAAAGCAATGGTTAGGCTTTGTAGGAAGCAAATAGAATTTAACGACTAAATAACTAGATAATAAAGAAGAATTTTTTTTTAACACTATACGACAATATATGTCTTTCACATCCACTTCTAACAATAAAATAAATAATCTCTTTAATGTTGAATGGCAGTTCCAAAAAAACGTACTTCTATTTCAAAAAAGCGTATTCGAAAAAATATTTGGAAAAGAAGGGGATATTGGACCGCGTTGAAAGCTTTTTCGTTAGCAAAATCTCTTTCTACAGGTAATTCAAAAAGTTTTTTTGTGCAACAAATAAAAAATCAAACATCGGAATAATCTAACTCGGCTTGACATCGGAAAAAGATTGAATTTGATTTAGCATTTAAATTTGATTTAGCATTTAAAATAAAAAATATATACGAATATATACATAACGAATATATACATCGATATAATATTCTATACAATATTCTATACAATATATACAGAATATGATATACATATACTTTGAATAGAAAATAAATAAATATATAACTATAAAATAAAGAATATAAAATAAATAAAATAAATAGAAATTGAATTATATAATTTCTATATAATTTTATATAATTTCCAGCCTTTATTGAGATAATCAATACAAAATTGACCCTTTTCCCCCCTTATCCTATGGATATGTGGAATCTAATTTGGCTATTGAATTCTAAAAAGGGGTACTTTTTGTTTTTGTTTGCAAAAAAAAAAGAAGACACAAAGTTCGTCTTTTTGATTTTTAGCAAATTTTCTCATTTCCGGGATGGGGATTCTTATTTTCCCCATCCAGCCCTTTGTCACAATAATACGAAATATTAATAAGTTTTTAATAAGTTTTTGAATAGATGAATAAAAAAGAGCCGATCTAAAATCATTAGTAAAAAAAAACTAATCGTTAAAAACAAAAATTATTCATTTTTAAGTCACCCTCCTTAAAAATATTATTTTAAATAACTAATAAGCTCCCCTTTCTATCCAATTAATAAAATTTGCATATTGCATATTTAGTTTAGATAGATATGTATATAAGAGGTTATTTTTGAATGATTTTTTTTACACTATATATTTGGACTGGAAGATGGATCTCAAGATATATATTAAAAATTAGACAATATTAAAAAAAAATCACGAAATTTTTTTGTTATATGATATGCCTAACTCAATACCTAATTAAATTGTTAAATTAAATCTTAACACAAATTCTTTAAGCCCTGAAATACTAAGGATTATTAAATAAAATAGTTTCATAAATCTAAAATTGTAATCCATAAAAAAAAATTATATTTTTTTTTAGCCCTAGTCATAGACTGCAATAAGAATTATATTATTTACAAGGGTTTCGTTGTATAAGAGTATAAGAGTCGAAACTACAAAAAAACAACATTGTTAAGTTAATCAAAATTGACACATTAAATAATAATAAAGATTATTATGAAAATACCCAAAGCATCAATTATTTCAATTAAATAAATTATTTAATTGAAATAATTGATGCTTTGATTCATTAATTTTTATGTTTTCGAAATAAAAAAGAAAAAAAAAATATTGGAGCTACGCTACTAAAATTAAAGCTCGACGATTGAATCCAAATTGGTTATTATGATTTTGAGCAAGCCGCTATGGTGAAATCGGTAGACACGCTGCTCTTAGGAAGCAGTGCTAGAGCATCTCGGTTCGAGTCCGAGTGGCGGCATAATATAATGTCTTATCTTTTCATTTCCTTTTCAAGAGGATACAATACGCCCTATAATGATAATGAATTCAATTCATGATTTCAATTATGTATAATGTATAATTAAAGAATCCTACCCTTTTGTTAATTTGTTAAGGATTTTTATGATATTTTTTACTTTAGAACACATATTAACTCATATTTCTTTTTCGGTTGTTTCAATTGGAATTCTAATTCATTTAATGGCCTTATTAGTCGACGAATTTGTAGGACTTTATACTTCGTCAAAAAAGGGCATGAGAACTGCTTTTTTCTGTATAACAGGATTATTAGTTACTCGTTGGAGTTATTCGGGACATTTACCATTAAGTGACTTATATGAATCATTAATCTTTCTTTCATGGGGTTTTGCAATTATTCATATGGTTCCATATTTGAAAAAAAAAAAAAATTATTTAAACATAATAATTGCCCCAAGTATTTTTTGTACCCAAGCGTTTGCTACTTCGGGTTTTTTAACTAACCTGCATCGATCTGAAGTCTTAGTACCTGCTCTCCAATCCCGGTGGTTAATGATGCACGTAAGTATGATGGTATTGGGCTATGCAGCTCTTTTATGTGGATCATTATTATCAGTAGCCCTTCTAATAATTACATTTTACAAAATCATAAGAACTTTTGATAGTGCTAAAAGTGATAATTTATTATCTAGTTCATTTTCCTTTGGTAAGAGCCAATACATGACGAAAAAAAATAATGTTTTTAAAAATACTTCCTTTCTTTCTTCTAGAAATTATTACAGGTCTCAATTGATTCAACAATTAGATCAGTGGGGTTATCGTATTATTAGTATAGGGTTCATTTTTTTGACCATAGGTATTCTTTCGGGAGCGGTCTGGGCTAATGAAGCCTGGGGATCGTATTGGAATTGGGACCCAAAAGAAACTTGGGCTTTTATTACTTGGGCCATATTCGTGATTTATTTCCATATTCGAACAAATAAAAATTCTGATGAGGGTTTAAATTCTGCAATTGTTGCTTCTATGGGCTTTCTTATAATTTGGATCTGCTATTTTGGAGTTAATCTATTAGGACTTGGACTACATAGTTATGGTTCATTTACATTAACATCAAATTGATGAAGGGATCTGTCGCATAGAACTATAGGACAACATATACAAGGGGGACAACATATACAAGAAGTTTTAGGTAATTCTTTGAGAACTTTTTGAATCACTACATTACTTGATTCAAAAAATTCTCAAAAGGGGGCAAAGGCATAAAGGGGTGTAGAATTGATTTTTTTTTAACTTAAATTAAAATGAAAAGGAAAAAAAAAAGAGATTTTTTTTATTGTTAAAGTTTTCATTTTTAAAAAAGAATAGGATTCCTTTTTCATTTTCTGTTTTATTTCGAAAAACTACCTATAAAAAAACGGAAATAGAATAGCCTCAACCTTGTCAACTGATAATGAGAAAACGCAATCCGGATAAATACCAATACCTATTACAGGAAGAAGGATAGCGATCGAAACAAATAACTCTCGTGGTCCAGAATCAAAAAAATAAAAATTTTGGGCATTAAACAGCTTGTATCCATAGAACATCTGGCGTAACATAGATAATAAATAAATAGGAGTTAGGACGATTCCAACCGCCAGTACAAAAGTAATTAGTATTTTTGGCATTAAAAGATATTTTTGGTCAGTAATTATTCCAAAAAATACTATCAATTCAGCAAAAAAACCGCTCATGCCCGGTAATGCAAGAGACGCTAGCGATAAGATACTGAATAACGTGAATATTTTTGGCATTGGGGCAGCCATTCCGCCCATTTCGTCGAGATAAAGAAGACGGATTCTATCATAACTCGTTCCCGCCAAGAAAAAAAGTGCAGCGCCGATAAATCCATGTGATATTATTTGTAAAATGACTCCATTGAGTCCCATCTCGCTTAGAGAGCAAATTCCGATAATTATGAAACCCATATGAGATACAGACGAATAGGCTATTCTTTTTTTTAAATTTCGCTGACCAAGAGATGTTAAAGCTGCATAGATTATTTGTATTGCGCCCACTATTATCAACCAGGGCGAAAGTATCGAATGAGCATGGGGTAGTAATTCCATATTGATTCGAACCAACCCGTATGCTCCCATTTTTAATAAGATTCCGGCTAGAAGCATACAAGTACTGTAATGTGCTTCTCCGTGGGTGTCTGGTAACCATGTATGTAAGGGTATAATCGGTGACTTGACAGCAAACGCAATAAGAAATCCAATATAGAATATTATTTCCAGAGCCATGGGATATGATTGATTGGCTAATGTTTCAAAATTAAATGTTGGTTCCTTGGTACTGTATAAAGCGATACCTAAAGTCCCCATTAATAAAAAAACAGAACTTGCCGCAGTATACAAAATAAACTTTGTAGCTGAATAGAGACGTTTCTTTCCTCCCCACATGGCTACAAGCAGATAAACGGGAATTAATTCTAATTCCCACATGATGAAAAAAAGTAAAAGATCTTGAGAAGAAAATAATCCTATTTGACCACTATACATTGCTAACATTAAAAAATGGAATAATCGGGAATCCCGAGTAACTGGGCGAGCCGCTAAAATAGCTAAAGTAGTGATAAACCCTGTCAGTAAAATAGGTCCGAGAGAAAGTCCATCTATTCCCAATCTCCAGTAAAAATCAAAAAAATGGATCCATTTATAATCTTCTATTAATTGGGTTAATGGATCGTCCAATTCAAAATAATAAGAGAATGTATAAGTCATTAAAAGTAATTCTATTATACATATAAAAATAGTATACCACCTAATTACCTTATTTCCTCTATGTGGGAGAAAAAAAATTAAGGAACCTGCGGATATTGGTAAAACTACAAACATTGTTAACCAAGGAAAAGACTTCATGGTAAAAACAAGATAACTTGGACCAGAAAAACCCTTAATCAAAAAAAGAAAATTTTTTTGATTAAGGGTTTTTGTCGGTAAACAAAAAATCAAATGTATTCAAGTGGTATTTTCTGGAAAGTATCAATAAGCTAGACCCATGCTTCGAGTTGTTTCATGCCATAAATAAACTCGAACACTTAAAAAATCTGTTGGACAGGCGGATTCACATCTCTTACAGCCAACACAATCTTCTGTTCTTGGAGCAGAGGCAATTTGCTTAGCCTTACACCCGTCCCAAGGTATCATTTCTAATACATCTGTGGGGCAGGCGCGGACACATTGAGTACAACCTATACATGTATCATAAATCTTTACTGAATGTGACATTGGATTTAGAATTTTTTTTTTAACTTTATACTTTTTCGATCTAGTAAATTTCTACAATGAATCATATATGTAAATACCAGATGAATCAATGATTTACCAGACCTGTGCTATTCAATTCCGGATCGACTCGGGAGATATAACCAAGATGCTTTAATTTAATTTATTCGTTTTTCGCAAACATGATCTGATTGGTTCCGTATCCGTATCATATATACCAATTCAATTTGATTAATAGAAAGGTTCTATTTCTATATATTATATATATATAAATATTATATATAGAAATATTATTTATATGTATTTATATAGAAATTTCTATTTTCTATTCTATTTTATATAATTAATACTACTTATTCAACAAATTGGATTGATTGATACGAGTTGATTTTCTATTACGATAAATTGACGAAACAATAGCCAATCCAATAGCGGCTTCAGCGGCCGCGATAGCTATAATAAAAATTGAGAAAATATTTCCTTTTAATTGGCGACTATCAAAAAAATCAGAAAATGTTACAAAATTTATATTAACCGCATTCAGTATAAGTTCAAGACACATAAGAGCTCGAACCATATTTCGACTCGTAATCAATCCATAAATACCGATAGAAAATAAATAGACACTCAAAACAAGTACATATTCCCGCATCATCGGTCAACTCCTTATCAATTTCGATTTATTACCAATCTATTTATTTCTTGTGTACTTGGTTTATGAAATTCTTATTCTAGTCAATCCAATATGTTGATATTGAATTCTTATTCATATTGAAATAAATCGAATAAACAAATCTCTACATGAATAATCCTCAAATTCAAATAGAATTAAAGTCAAATGAATGTAATAAGATCGAGCAACAAACAAGTTGAATTTGGATTTCAATTGCTAATTCCAAAGATTTATTATTGATGAGCCACAGCAATAGCACCTATCAAAGCAACTAAAAGAATTATTGAAATGAATTCAAATGGAAGGAAAAAATCGGTTGATAAATGAATTCCAATTTGTTGACTATTACTTATCCAATCCTGCTCTATAATCTGGTTTTTTCTTGTAGTCCAAATAACCCCGTACCATGACGTATCTGGAATAATAGTAATTAGTGAAACAAAAATACTTGTACAAATTAAGGAAGTAAACCCATTCCCAACGGTCAAAATATTAAAATCTTTGTAATATTCTGAAGTATTCATGAACATCACAGCAAATAGAATTAAAACGTTTATAGCTCCCACATAAATAAGTAGCTGCGCGGCAGCTACAAAATGAGAATTTGATAAAATATAGAATAAGGATATACAAACGAGAACCAATCCCAACGAAAAGGCAGAATAAATTGGGTTGGTAAGTAATACCACTCCTAGACTTCCTAATATAAGACCTAATCCCAGAAAAACTAAAAGAAAATCATGTATTGGTCCAGGCAAATCCATTGTACGTAAAATAAAAGATAAAAAATAAAATTGTTTTTTCATGACCTTATTGACCTCACCGGGAAAAGCGCTTTTTTAGATTTTTTTAGAATAGGGTGATAATTGAATTAAACCCTAAGGGTTGGAAATTATTGTAGGTACAACTATTAAACTTATCTTATTCTTTCTCAAAAAGGGTAATGATTAGAAATTATTCTATATAAATAGATATAAATAGAAATGAAAAATAGAAATTTTGAAATAACTATGAATAGAACTCGGGGTATATTACTAGATTTTCAATCCAAATTAAGCCATGCTGCGGTTCTCAACAACCAATCAAATAACTGGTTGAGTTTTGTAGTTATTGAATACACAAAATGAAAAAAGCATTCCCCCCTTTTTCGGTCAAAATCGAATCTTAGTTTATGAATTGGAAATTGTTCTTTAATTAATCTTTAATCAAAGGAGATTTCGCGTTTTGTTTTGATGAGATGAATTCAAAATTGTTCGAATTGTATAATCGTCAATTATTGACATTGGTAAACGCCCTAAAGCAATTTGATTATAATTCAATTCGTGACGATCATAAGTAGAAAGTTCATATTCTTCAGTCATTGATAAACAATTTGTTGGGCAATACTCAACACAGTTACCACAAAATATACAGATTCCAAAATCAATACTATAATTAAGCAATCGCTTCTTTCGAATATCGGTTTCCAATTTCCAATCAATAAGAGGTAGATCAATAGGACATACGCGAACACATACTTCACAAGCAATGCATTTATCAAATTCAAAATGGATTCGACCACGAAAACGTTCAGATGTGATTAATTTTTCATAAGGATATTGAATAGTTACGGGCAAACGATTTATGTGGGATAAGGTAATCATGAAACTTTGGCCAATGTACCTAGCGGCTCGTATGGTTTGTTGACCATAATTCATGAACCCAGTTACTAGGGAGAACATATAGTGAATATCTATGAATAATCTTATGTTTATTTATTTCTCTTGTTTTGTTTGAGACAAGACAGAATATAGAAAAGCATTTCTTTATAGTGAAAGGAGTTGGGAAGAAGTTGTTAATAATAAATTTCCGAGAGAAATAGGTAAAAGAAATTTCCAACCAAGATTTAATAATTGGTCCATTCTTAGTCGAGGCAAAGTCCATCTTGTTGTGATCGAAATGAACAAGAACAAATAAGTTTTAACCAATGTAATAAAGATACCAATTGTTACCCCGAAGACTCCACCGACGTTATTTATTTCAAAAAAGTCTGGAAGGGAAATGGCGGGAATAGACATATTCCAACCTCCAAAGTAAAGAACTGTTACAAATAATGACGAAACTAATAAGTTTAGATAGGAAGCAATATAAAATAAACCAAATTGGATACCCGAATATTCGGTTTGATACCCTGCTACTAATTCTTCTTCTGCTTCTGGTAAATCAAAGGGTAATCTTTCACATTCTGCCAGGGACGAAATGAAAAAAACGATAAACCCTATAGGTTGGCGCCACAAGTTCCATCCCCACAAACCATATTTTGATTGCGCCTCAACTATATCAACTGTACTTGAACTGTTAGATAATCATAGTCGATGATAACATCACTGTTCCGATCGCTATTACAGAACCGTACATGAGATTCTCACCTCATACGGCTCCTCTAAGGCCATAAATAAATCTAAGGACCGGGTCGTATTATTTATTTTAATACATATATTTATCGGATTTAGCAGATAAATACGATAAAAATGGATCGAACGTTCCCTAATTCGACCAATGCAATTCTATCTGTTATAATACTAAAAATCAAAAAGTACTTCTGAATTGATCTCATCCTTTAAGAATTGAAATTTTTCTTTTTTGGGTAATAACTTATACTTCAATAAAATATTCAATAAAATATTCCTTGTAGAAATAGCAATAGCTATTTCACCCTATCTTTTTTCTTTTTTGATTACGAAAAAGAATTAGACATTTCCTTAGTTTATGCATTATGATACGAATTTGATTTCCATAAACATAAATATGGATATAGGAAAAATCAAATAAATAAAAAGGAAAAAGGATCTCTTTTTTCTATTGTAAACGTATTATATTCTTTGTTTCGCTCCTATTCTTCTTTCTGAAAAGGGGGAGGGGTCAAAAAATGAAAATAATAAAAAAAAGAAAGCAAAGGATTATTTCGTTCCTGATAGTCATTTCTTTAATCAGTGGGCGGGAGGATACTCTGAATCGGAATTATGTTATGGGGAGTACTGCCTGATCATTTCTACGAATTAAAAGCCCCAATTAATATTCTTTTTATATTATTATGTTGAAATATCTTTGTCGAAATATCTTTCTATTCTTTTTTTATAATTTTGAAAATCTCTATTACCAATCCTTTGTGTATCTTGGTGTTCCTAACCATCCACTTATTTTTGCTCAATTACTCGCTAGTTAGCATTATGGTAATACAGATAAATGATAGTGAAAACTCAATAAAGTTGATCTTGAGCCCGCTTCAAGCTAGGATGAATAATCAACCAATCTTGGGGCAACCGCTTCCGTCTTATTATGTTTAGTTTAGTTCTGCTTTACTCTTGTACATAGGAAATGAGTCTCCCTTTTTTACGCCAAAAGTTCAAGCTGTTTTATTTCACTCATATAACTATCCAATTTCGTTCATGAACCAAAAAAAAGGAAATATAGTCAATTCATTTCATTTTGCCTTTTTCTGTTCTTAAATTTTCTTACAAAAAAGTTTATCTTTCAACGAATCGCACGTAGAGATATGGATAATACACAGAGAGTTAAGGGTATTTCATAACTAATAGATTGAGCAGTAGCTCGAAGACCACCTACAAAAGAATATTTATTATTTGATCCATAACCTGACATAAGAAGACCGATGGGAACAATGCTTGAAATGGCAATCCATAAAAAAACACCAATTTTTAGATCAGCTAAAACAAAATGATATCCAAAAGGAATTACTGCATAGCTTAATAAAGTTGATATGACTGCTATAGATGGCCCGATACTGAATAACCGAGTATCCCCCCTTGAGGGAAAAAGATTCTCTTTGAAAAGTAATTTTGTTCCATCGGCTAACGCTTGAAGAACTCCAAAAGGACCGGCATATTCAGGTCCAATACGTTGTTGTATTCCTGCAGATATTTCTCTTTCTAACCACACAATTACTAGTATGCCTAGTGTGATTACCAGTACAAGAGTCAAAATAGGAACAAGCATCCATATAATTTCATAGATCTCGTTGATGGAGTCTAATCTGGAAAAAGAGTTGATAGCTTGTACTTCTCTCGTATTAATGACTTCCGGTGTATCAATTATCATTTCAACGATCAACTTCTCCCATAATGATATCTATACTACCTAGTATTGTCATAATATCAGCCAATTTCATTCTTTTAACTAGTTGAGGGAGAATTTGCAAATTGATAAAACCCGGTGGGCGAATTTTCCATCTCCACGGAAAACTGCTCTGATCCCCGATCAGAAAAATGCCCAATTCTCCCTTTGGGGCTTCGACTCTTACATAAAGTTCTTGTTTCGGCAATTCAAAAGTAGGAGAAGTTTTTTTACTAATGAATCGATATTCAAAATCATTCCATTCTGGACCCTTTTCGCTATCAAAACATCTAACTTCTAGATTTTCGTAGGGTCCCCCCGGAATTCCTTCCAAAGCCTGTTGAATAATTTTTATGGATTCTGTCATTTCACCAATTCGGACTAAATAACGAGCCAGCGAATCTCCTTCCTTTTGCCACTGGACTTCCCAATCAAATTCTTCGTAAGACTCATAATGATCAACCTTACGGAGATCCCATTGTATTCCAGAAGCTCGTAGCATTGGTCCTGATAAACCCCAATTGATTGCTTCCTCTGCAGCAACAATACCTATTCCCTCAACTCGTTCTAAAAAAATAGGATTTCGCGTAATAAGTTTTTGATATTCAGCAACTTTTTGTAAAAAATAATCGCAAAAATCCAAACATTTATCTATCCATCCGTGAGGTAAATCAGCCCCTACCCCCCCGATACGAAAATAATTATGCATCATTCTCATCCCAGTGGCAGCTTCGAATAAATCATATACTAATTCTCTTTCTCTAAAAATATAGAAGAACGGAGTTTGTGCACCGATATCCGCCATAAAAGGTCCAAGCCATAATAGATGAGAAGCTATACGACTCAACTCCAACATAATTACTCTGATATAGCTAGCTCTTTTAGGTACCTGAATATTTCCTAAATGCTCTGGACCATTTATTGTTATTGCTTCTGTGAACATAGTAGCTAAATAATCCCAACGTGTTACATAAGGCAAATACTGTATAATTGTTCGGTTTTCCGCAATTTTTTCCATTCCTCTGTGTAAATAACCTAATATTGGCTCACAGTCAATAACATTTTCACCGTCTAGAGTAAGGATAAGTCGAAGAACACCATGCATTGATGGGTGGTGGGGACCCATGTTGACTATCATAAGATCTTTTCTTGTAGTTGGTACATTCATAGAGGTTTCCTCGATTCACTCTTCCATGAATTAATGAAAACGAAAAAAAAAGTTCATCAAAATCCAAGATCTAATAAATCAAATAATTAAATAAAAAAAAATTAACTAGTTTTTAGTTTTTGATTCCCGAATATCCAACCGATTAATTAATTCTTTGTAACGTACTCTATTCTTCTTTGCAAAATAAGATAGCAGTCGTTGTCGTTTTCCTAGAATTTTTCGTAAACCCCTCTGAGATAAATAGTCTTTTCTATGCAATTCCAAATGTGAGGTAAGTCTTTGTATCTTATTAGTGAAACTTAGTATTTGAAATTCAATAGATCCTTTGTTTTCTTCTTTTAGTTCTTGTGAAATAACTGGGATGAATGAATTTTTTACCATAAAATGAAAGCCCCTCTTTTATTAAATATTAAATGAAGATATTTTTCTTGATCAGTAATAATAAAAAGAATGGAAAATGTAATTAAAATGGAATATAGAATATATTAATAAATGGAATATAGAATAGGAATATAGAATATATTAATAGCTAAATAATATAATAATTTCAGTGTATTTCAATTTTATATACACAATAATCTTTACTTCATTAGTAATTCCTGCTTTTGTTGTTAAATCAAATTTATTATTAATAAATCCAATTTTCTTTTATTCAACTAGAGAGAAAAAAAGATAGTATATTTCTTTTCTTACAAAAGCGAAAAATTTATACCTAAAAAAAATGAATTAATGAATTTTCAAATCGACTTGATACGTACATATATCAGACCAGAATAGGGAATGTAAAAAATACATGTGTCTACTTCTCCCTTTTCTTATATTAGATCAGAACGTTATGATATATACATCAAAAATGCACCCTTACCGAATTTTTAATTGTGGATATATATGTATCCTTACCATACCGAATCGGCTGGCGTTGTTAGTATCAAACCAATATCGATTCATACAAGCTAAATCTTCTAATCGATAATTGGGCCAAAGGAAAAGTTTTAATTTACTTAGTAGGCTATTTTTATATCTATCACAATCTTTGCTTTTATCAAACCCGTAGCTACGGTGTTTTATGTTATTATCATTCAAAATGTATCTGTTTATATGAATATTATTTCTATTTTTTGGTTGTGAAGTGAAAGAAATTAGAATTCTTAATTCTCTACGCCGTTTCGGCGATAAAATGTTTTCAGGAACAAGTAAATCATAATTATTTTTGTCTCTATTTCGAATTCGATTTTGATGTCTTTCAATAAATTTGGTAGAATTCTTTTTATCAGCATAGCTCTTTTCCCTGTATTTTTGCTTAATTTGTTCTTTGCTCTTATGAACCAATAAAATACCTAGAATTTGGTACATAATAAATTGTCCATCATTTTTTACCGACAGACGCAACGGTTCGATAATCAATAGTCCTTTTTTCATCAATTCGGTCAGCGTTAAATCTTTCTGAATCATCAGAATATCCAGACTTATTTCTTCCCTTTTAATAGAGGATATAATAATTTCTCGTGGATTTGTCAGTCTAAGCAGGAGACAATATACTTTGATATTATTGATTATTTTTTGATTTAAAGAATCATCCCATCTTAATTGAAAACATAAATACCTTTTTAGGAAGAAATCGAGCTCCGCTTCCGTATTACTTTTGTATTGTTTTTTCTTTCCACGTTTTTTCCTGTCCGATTCCACATAATCTTCTTCAATATCTTTTTCTTGATTGGCGAAAACGGATCGAAGATCCGCTCGGTCCTCCGATTCGTTTTCCTCATGCGTTCTATTTTCAAATTTAATAGATTTTTTTTCAAGAGATATAAAAAGATTGACATTTTTCTTGTTGTTGATTTTTTTATTTTCACTAATATTGTCATTTCTATTAAAATTGAAAAGAAGTAATTGGATTGGTATTGCCCAGGGTTTTATCTTATATATTTTGTACAATATGACAAATTTTTGAAAGAACCAAAGTTCTAAATTGGATATAGGATCGTTTAATATTTCGTCATTCATTCCCATCCAATCAAAAAGATTTTTTTTTTTTTTAGATGAATTAGTTTCTTGATCTTTGCGAAACCTACGAAAAAAATTATTTTTCTTATCAATTTTATCGGTCATTTGATATTTATTAGGGTCCGTTTTATTATTTTTTTTATGTTTGGTTCCAGTATCGATCCAGTACGCAATATGGACTTTCTTTCTAAGACAAAAATTAAGAATTCTCCAATCAAAATATTTTCTAGTTGGGGTTTTCTCCATATCGATAATATCATCCTCTGTTAGATAATTATTGATAAGAATACTACCTAACATATCCAAAAATTTGCTTGTATTTGGGTTGTAATTATAAGAAATCTTTTTATTTCCTTTTAATAGGGATCTATAAATATATGAGTCTTTCTGATCATGATGATTAATATATTTATATGATAAAAGATTATATCGAAAGTTTTTTTTCAAATTCTCTTTTTCTTTTTGCTTTGATAATAGGTCTGCTTCCAAATTCTTTTGTTTTTTGTACTGAATTAATGATTTGAATTGGTCTTTTTCATATAAATTCAATTTTGGTAAAGATTTTTTTTGAACCATACAGCCTTGATTAATTTTAGTTTGCCATATTAATCTATACCATCTAATCTGATAAAAATTGTATTTATATTGATAAGGACTCCTTAACCATTTTTTCCATTGACTCATTGCAGAATTTAGAAAAATTTTCTTTTTTAATTCGGGATGAAATAGGCCTTGGTCCCAAAAATAATCTTTTATTTCAGTCTTAAGAAATAGGGATGTTCCGTGATATTGAAGGACAGATTTTAACTTATATAAATTAATAATTTGGATTTGTGATAATTTATAAAATACATATGCTTGTGACAAGGAGGATCTGTCAGAAGAAATTTTTGAATTGTTTTTATTATTATTATTTATAAGACTAATATTCCTTTTATTATGTGACTTTTTTATAATCGAAATAAAGTGAATTCGATTTCGATTTGTTTTATCAATTCTTTTATGATTTTCTTTGTTATTGTAAATGTATTTAGGAATAATTTTCTTTGTTGATTGAAGAAAAAGTTGTGCATTGATTCTCGGAATATTAATGATAACTATGAAGATATCTATGTATAGCCTTTCAATCAAAATTCTTATAAAAAAATAGGATTTACGAATCAAGCGAGCATTTCTTTTTTTTAATATTTGTAAATTTTTTTTTGATGATTGGAACCTTTTAGCATTATAGTTTATTTTGTTAGGGCGAATATTCATTTCGGAGCTTATACTTTTTTTTGTCTTTTCTTTTGTAATTTTGTCTATTTGATTTAAGATTGCGTTTGTTCTAGCCGTCATATCTTTCATTTTTTTTTCTGTCAGTGAATAATTTGTCCAATCTATAAATTTAATTTTTGGAGACGATTTTTTAATTGTCCGATTATTGATTATCGACTCCGTTTCTTTTTTAGTTTCATTTAATTCATAGACTTCTCTAAACCAAAATAAGAAAATTAGGTTTCTTTTTGATTTAAAAAATTTGTTTATTATTTCTTTTAGAAATAGAAGGTTTTGGATGAACCAAGTTTTTTTTTCTTTGGATAAATTGAGAAAAACTTTCCTTTTTTCGTTTAAAGTTTTTATAACTAAAAAAAAATTCTTTTTCAACTTTCTAATTTTTTTTTCGAGTTTTTTAAAAATCGGGTCAAAAAGGGAAAATCGTTTTCGAGGAGAACCAAAGGGCCGTTCGGCTTCCATTCCCCAAACTGTTAAAAAACAAAAATCGTTTTTTTGATTTTTCCTTCCATCGTTAAGAATATGAGAGGATTTTGACTTCGATCTGTGCCAAGGTTTTAAACGAAAAGGAAATAGGATTTTTATTTGAATACCGTCTGTTAACCAGTTTTTCGGGAATTCTTTTTCTGATAATTGAACTCCATTATAGGTGCATTTAACATGCATTTCTCTATTCCAATCCGTTAAATCCTCGGACCATTCAGGAATTTGAAAAAATAGCATACGAATCATATTTTTAGCTATTATTAATGAAGGTAATAGAATATATTTTCGAAGAAGTGATTGAGTTACTAAAACACAACCTCTTATTACTTGAGCGAACACAATGCTATCCCAAGCCTCAGCTATTTCTATTTGGGTTTTTTCTTCTCTTTTGTCTTCGTCTCTTTTGTCCTTTTCTTTTTTCTCATTTTTGTTTGTTTTTTCCCCGTTATAAGTAGAATCGGAAATCGTGAATTCTTTGTTTTTACACATCCAATTTCGAAATATTATTTTCATCAGTTCAGAAATATCAAAAGAAAAAAAAAGAGAATTGTCCAGCCTGTCCAAAAAAAGAGGAGAATGCATATTTGCTTGAAACAGTTTCCAAATAACTGTTTTACGTCGTTGGTTTCGCATTGAACCCTTTATTATGTTTCGACGAAAGTCCGATTGTTGTGAATAACGTATTAAAGCCACTTCGTCAGCTTGATCAGGATTAGTTCTGTCTTTGGTATTATTATCACTATCTGTATTTTGTTGATTATCAGTAAAGATTACTACACGTTTGGCTTTTCGTGAACGAATCCCATGATCTTCTCCTACGCTCTCTTCATTTTCTCCTTCTTGTTGTTCTAAATCGTCGATTAATTTGTACGACCATCGAGGAACTTGTTTACTTATTTCTTTTATTCCATTCGATTTTTTTATAATTGTTTTATTGTTAGGATCCGTTATAACTCCATTGAATACAAATTTGAAATTTTGTATTTGATTTTCTAAATTCATTTCGTCTTCTTTAGAAAATAATGAAAGTTCCTTAAAATTAAAACTTGATTTTACTGAAAATTCATTAATTAAGTTCAAAAAATAGACAATTTCTCTTGAAAATGATTTTCTATCAAATGGATTAATTTTTTGTTCAAATTCTTGATAATTATCAAGATAATTAGTATTAAGAAGAATAATATAGATTTTATTTATCCAAACCTCATCTATGTAATTCTTTATGGAATTTTCATTTATGGTTAAGGTTGAAGGTGAAAAAAAAAATTGGATTCTCCCGCGGCTAGACCTGT